AAGTGGTAAGGCAACGGGTTTTGGTCCCGCTATTCGGAGGTTCGAATCCTTCCGTCCCAGAAAACATATATATATTCTATGAGAACATAGATTGCTTTTTTAATAATGTTCTGTTTAAAATCGAAATGTTAGCTGGAATGTGATTGTTGTTTCTGATTTTTTTCTTCGATGAATCTTTTTTTTTTCAAAAACTGAATCGAGATGCGAAAGAATGTATATTCTCTATCCCCTAAATTAGCCTAATTAGATTCAATTTTCTTTTTTGTGGATTTCTTTACTTTACTTTTCGCCAAGAGGGGTTTTTTGGTACTAATTAAATTCACTAAGTCTCTTAATTTTTAATCAATGAGTTAGGCTAAAATATCAAAAAATAGGAGCAAAAACTTTACTTAACCTCTACTTGTTTGGCTTTGTGCCTAGACAAGCTCGCATTTCGTAAAAAAGACTAGGACACCCCCTTCTTTTGATTTATGCTGCATCAGTCCCATAGAATGGGGTAGACAGGAGTTAATCAGTAATGGGAAGGCATTCATTTCAATATCTATAAACGGCGACAATTACTCAGTCTATTTGATCGAATTGATAGATACGAAAACCTCCCCATTTCTTTGGGTTTTATCAATCAGATGAAAAAAAGAATAAGAATTAAAATCTTACCTTACATTAATCTTTTTTTATCCATCTCATAAAAAAATTGGATTTGTTGTTTGGTCTAGTTATCTATTTTAGCTATTTTAAATCATTGAAATCGTTGATGATTCAATTAAAAAAGAAAGACTTATCTTCTTTCCTAAGATGATCAAAAGTGGTCTTTAACTATCAAATTTTCTTCAAAAAATGATGTCGTTTTTCAATTTATTCTACATTAGAAATATAAATAGTTTTAATCATTCCTTAGCCTTAGAAGCGGAATCTTTGCTATTTGAATGCTATTTGAAGAAGTATGAAATAGGTAAATCTTTCCTATTGAGTCACGTGAAGATGCAGAATAAAAAAGAACTCATTTATTCGTCTTATTTATTATTATTTATATAAATAATTGATATTTTAAATATTTTTGAATATGTTAGATAAATTAATATTAGCGATGGGGTCTTACTAAGACTTCTTCAGAAAAATCTTTTATCCACTTATCTCTATAGTAACCTATATCTATAGTATAGATAATACTATAGATTATGGTGTTTATACATCAGCCGAACCAATGACTATTCATGATTCCATAATTGAATCAATTCCATACCGGTTCTTAGAGGAATGTTATGGTAAAACTTCGTTTGAAACGATGTGGTAGAAAGCAACGTGCGACTTGAAGGACACGATCCGTTGTGGATTTGTACATCCACCATTTTATGTAGGAATGAAGGTGCTCTTGGCTCGACATCATTGGTTCTGTTTCATTAGAACCCCTTTGGCTTGGAATGTAAATAGTCCATGATGGAGCTCGAGTAGAAAGTATTAATTTATTTCTCGGGGCAAGGGTCTAGGGTTAATGCCAATCAATAAAAAAATTGGAACAACTTCGTAAATATATCTTCGGTATGGAAATCGAAAGAATCCAATTCGAGCAAGTTTCCACTTCAAAAATTTCTTGGAATTGATCAAACTTTTTCGATCCAAAGTGTTTCACGCGGGAATCCATCGTCTGTAGGATTCTTTCATAGAAATCACAAAAAAGGGTATGTTGCTGCCGTTTTGAAAGGATTAAAAAGCACCGAAGTAATGTCTAAACCCAATGATTTAAAATAAAACAAAGATAAAGGATCCCAGAACAAGAAAAGGCCTTTTAAATTGTCTTAATAACTGGATCAGACTGAAGAATCCAAATCGATTTTAAACGAGACAAACATAAAAGGAGGAAAGACCACTCAATAAATGAAATTGCCGAAAGATTTTCCTTTGAACTATTTGAAAGTTATCCAACTTGAGTTATGAGACTACGGATGGTTTTTTTTTCATTTTCAGGAAGAAAGAAGAAAAAAAGACTTAAATCTTTAATTGATTTGATCATTTTATGGACCCATTTGTCATTTCTTAGATAGAATTCCATACAGAGACAAAACCTCGAATCAATCATTTTTCTCGAGCCGTACGAGGAGAAAGCTTCTTATACGTTTCTAGGGGGGGTGTTGTTCATCTACATCTATCCCAATGAGCCGTCTATCGAATCGTTGCAATTGATGTTCGATCCCGAAGAGAAGGAAAAGATCTTCGGAAAGTGGGCTTTTATGATCCGATAAAGAATCAAACTTATTTAAATGTTCCTGCTATTTTATATTTCCTTGAAAAAGGGGCTCAACCTACAGGAACTGTTCAGGATATTTTAAAGAAGGCGGAGGTTTTTAAGGAACTTCGTTCTAATCAACCGAAATTCAATTAAGGAAATAAATTAAGGAAATACAAAAAGGGGGGGTAGTGATTTGTATATAACTTTATATTACTTTTCTCTTCTATTTTTTTGTATTTCCTCCCTTTCCTTTTCTATTTGTATTTTTTTATC